TTTTGAATTCTTTAGAATTCCTAGAATTCTAATACATTAACATTTTCAAATACCTTATTGAAAGAAGTTTATGTTAAGTGTTGAGAAACAGAAAATGGATATCCATTTTATATCACTAAAATTTATTAATATAATAATTAGAATTTAATATTATATTTAATAAAATTTCATATTTAATAATAAATTTAATAATAAAATAAGAATTAGAATAAATAATCTAATTACTAATTATTATTTTCTAGAATATTGATCAAAATCAAAAAAATAGAAATCTATAGCTATTGCTATTATGAATAGCTAATACTGAATAATTCATATTAATCGAAAAAAAAAAAGATCCTATTCGTTTACGATGCATACACAATTTTTGCTCTATTTGAGCCCGCTTAGCTCAGAGGTTAGAGCATCGCATTTGTAATGCGATGGTCATCGGTTCGATTCCGATAGCCGGCTTTTGTCTATTTGTTTTGATTTTCACATGATTGAGAGTGTATTTTTGAAATCAAAGAACATTGAAATGGCTTTTTTCCTTTTTTCCAAGGGTTGCCGACCTATTATATGCCCCATTTCAATTAGCAAAAAAACAGTAAGAATTCGGTTTCGGCAGAACAAAAAGAAAAGAGGATTCTTTTTTTTTTTCTAATAAATTTCTATTGATATGATATATAAATTAATATATAAAGAAAATGATTTCTATCCATTTCTATACATAAATCAAAAATAAAATGGTAATTCTATTACTCCAATTCAATCCATTTCTTAATTCTTTTTAGGACAATACTTCATTGTATTATTATTATTGTATTGTATTTCGCCTCGCTTAATTTATCAATTTATTTAGTTCAGTTTGTTTATGTCCAAACAAAAAAGGAGTCTTCATGTCGCGTTATAGGGGGCCTCGTTTCAAAAAAATACGTCGTCTTGGGGCTTTACCAGGTCTAACTAGTAAAGGGCCTAGAGCCGGAAGCGATTTTAGAAACCAATCGCGCTCTGGGAAAAAATCTCAATATCGTATTCGTTTAGAAGAAAAACAAAAATTGCGTTTTCATTATGGTCTTACAGAACGACAATTACTAAAATATGTTTGTATAGCCGGAAAAGCCAAGGGGTCAACAGGTCGGGTTTTACTACAATTACTTGAGATGCGTTTGGATAACATCCTTTTCCGATTGGGTATGGCTTCGACTATTCCCCAAGCCCGCCAATTAGTTAACCATAGACATATTTTAGTTAATGACCGTATAGTAGATATACCAAGTTATCGCTGCAAACCACACGATATTATTACGGCGAGCCATGCTCAAAAATCTAGAGATATGATTCAAAGTTATCTTAATTCATCTCCTCATGAGGAAGTTCCAAAACATTTGACTCTTCACCCATTCCAATATAAAGGATTAGTCAATCAAATAATCGAGAGTAAATCGATTGGTTTGAAAATAAATGAATTGCTAGTCGTAGAATATTATTCGCGGCAAACTAAAACTTAACTCAACTAAGAAGGGGTTTGGACAACTTTATTACTCCTACCCCCTTTCCTTCCCATAAAAAAAGTAACTAAAAAAGGACGTAGGATAAAGTACTTATCCAGGGAATAGCAATAGCAAATCGATATCAAAATTACCGAGGGTTCGATTTTGAATTTGAGTATGTGTTGTTCTTTGATACATTGTGTTCATTAAGATTGGTAAATTAGTTGAGGGTACGGAAAGAGAGGGATTCGAACCCTCGGTAAACAAAAGCCTACATAGCAGTTCCAATGCTACGCCTTGAACCACTCAGCCATCTCTCCTACGTAATGATTATGCCCCATCAACCGAATCAATAGCGAGCCACTTTTATTTTTACTTTACTCGATCCTTCAAAAATTCCGGGCAATCAATTCGAAAAAAAGTATGAAAAAACAAAAAGAGGAAAGATATCGATTTTTTAGATATCCATTTATGTTATCTAGTGCTCCCATCCTTTTCGGATATTTTGACACGAATTCAATCAATCGTAAGGAATCAACTAATCGATCTATCTATTTTGTTTTTTTCTTCAATTTCTAGATGAGATGGGAATCAGACTAGGACCTCTTCATTCTTATACTAGTCGACTAGATTTGTATGAAATCGAAACTATTTCTTATTATTTTATTTAATTCCGGTCAAAAATCAAAAAGAAAGAATTTAAGGAAGAGGAGTTTTCAAATTTTGAAAATTCTGTTTTTATGTTATTTCGTAGTGTCCAATTCCTTTGTTTGTGGGGAATTATTTTCTTACGAAAGGTAATGAAAAGAATTTGAGAGTGGATTGCTATCTATGACTAAATCGAGTATAAATGGAAATTTTATTGATAAAACCTTTTCAATTGTAGCCAATATCTTATTACGAATAATTCCGACAACTTCAGGAGAAAAGGAGGCATTTACCTATTACAGAGATGGTGTGATTTGATCATTAGTTTACATATCTTTTCGATCTCAATTTTATTTACCGCCTCAGTCTTATAAGACTGCCGCATGATTTCGGACTAGAAAAAAAAAATGAAATAAATCTACGCTTTTTGAAGGTGAGGTTTGTAAAAAAAAACAATCCCTTCTGTCGTGTATCCCCGATTAATGCAGCCTCAGATGCTTGAATTGTCGATTCTAGTAGTGAGCCAGAGGTTAAAACTTATGAATCTGTATTGCGGTGCGAGTCAACCCTCATCCATTAGAATCAATAGACAGTATAGGAGAAGAAGCACTACACCTAGAAATCAACAATACGCAGACTTTGACTTTGATCGAAATTATCGCCTTCCTTATTGAGATCGAAACTAAAATGGTTGGGACAACAAACATCCATCTCGTTCCTATTTTGGATACCTGTATAACCATCGAAGACTGTTGAAGTGACCAATTCCTGGAAATTAAAGGGCGTAGGGGACAAAGAAATTGTTGAAGTTACCATTTTTTATTTAAGATTAACTCATTTGATGTTAAAAAAATCTTTGGCAGGAAGGTTGGCTAGAGATTTCTTGTAAAAACACTAGCCCCACTCAGTCCATAAGGAGAATTTTGCACTCTTTTTTGATTCCATGTATTATTCTCATTATGCACCTAAGGGAGGAGCCGTATGAGGTGAAAATCTCACGTATGGTTCTGGAACGGAGATTCTTAAAAATGAACGACGACCGTAACGGATGTCGGCTCAATCCGAAGGAAATTATGCAGAAGCTTTACAGAATTATTATGAAGCTATGCGACTAGAAATTGATCCTTATGATCGAAGTTATATACTCTATAACATAGGCCTTATTCACACAAGGAACGGAGAACATACGAAAGCTTTAGAATATTATTTTAGAGCACTCGAACGAAACCCCTTCTTACCACAAGCTTTTAATAATATGGCTGTGATCTGTCATTACGTGCGGCTATCTCCACTATAGAAAGAAAAAAGGAAAGAGAAAAGAGTAGTAAATACTAGAAAAAAAAATGGGTTTTTCTACATAAGCATCGTCCACAAAACGATTTTTATCAGCTGTAGCAAAGAAAGGAACTTCTTAGAAGTCGAAATATCAAGAAATAGATATGCCTAGATACTTTCTTCTATATTCTATGGATAAAGGATCCAATTGATAAAGAAAGCGCCGTCAAGATCAATTAGTGATGTTTTGGGACGATACAATAATAACTGCTTACTTAATTTAAGTCATGATACAAGAAAAAAGTTAGGAATCGACGTATGTAATAAAGTCGATCCCCTAAGGTATTGAGCAGCGGTGTAGCATCAGATCCCAAAGATAGTAAGTCTTTGTTTTTCTTTCTAGTTTTAATAGAATTTAAAATGAAAATAGAAAGAAAATGAAATAAAATATAGGAATATGAAGAAAAGACTTTTTCTAAGATTCTCTATAAAATCAGTTTTTCTATGAAACCGAGATAGTTACCTTTGAGAAACTTCTAGCAATATTGTAAATGCCTATGTTGAGGGTGGGAGAAAAGATAAAACGAAAAAAAAATTCATTATTAATATGAAACCAAATTCAAGTTTGAAACTCATACAATTAATCTCTTTTTGTTAACCCGATAAACAAAAACCCGATAAACAAAAAAAAACAAGGGGGAGAGATCTCTGAGAAATCTCATTCTATTAGATATTAGATGGTGTAGATTGAAAAAACGGGATACCACAAGAATTGTGAGCCGTATGAGTTAGGAAACTCTCAAGTACGGTTCTCGAGAAAGGAATTGAACAACCTATTCTGACCGGGGGGAACAGGCCATTCGACAGGGAGATTCTGAAATTGCGGAAGCTTGGTTTGATCAAGCCGCTGAGTATTGGAAACAGGCTATAGCGCTTACTCCCAGTAATTATATTGAAGCCCAAAATTGGTTGAAGATCACAAGGCGTTTCGAATAAGAGCACTCTTTTTTGATTTATTAGTCTGATTAGTCAAATGTCAAATAAAGCGAATCTTTTTTATGACAAAAACAACCAAAGAATTTCATTATATCCTTTCAAAGAGCATTTTCTATTTCGTATGGGATATAAACGATAGGCAGAAGTATAAACGATACGCAGATAGAGTCGAATATATATTTCTTTGCAATGATCCATGCCTGTTTTCATGGGATTTGGAATAAAATAAGAAGAAATAAATATGTCTATGTTGGGGGTAATGGAAGACATAACGTAACGACATCTAAGAACATCTAATTGAGATGTTAATAAATACGCCGGGTTGCGCAAAAAAACGATTTTTGGATCAACACAAAGACCCGAAAGGATTTTAGACGATTCAAAAGGTCCGTTGTGCGCCGCATGGCTATGTCATAATAGATCCGAACACTTGCCACGAATCGACTTCTAGATCATAATTGCTCGAGTGAATAACTGAAAAAAAGGATGGGAGATTGAGGAGAATAAAAAAATTAGAAAGAGCTCTCAGAGATTCATTAATTATTTGACTGTTGGCGGGTTTCTTTGTATGTGTTGTCCGGAAAGAGGAGGACTCAATGATTATTCGTT